CCAAACATAAGAATGACATTGCCATAAATTGACAAGATAATATTTCCACTTATTCATCAAAAGAGGGGTATCTTTCGAAGCCAGAATTGATTTTCCTTGATATCTAACATAATGCATAAAAGGATCCTTGAAGAACCATAAGATGGCGACCGTAAAATCATTTTCTACCGGATATTTTATCTTTTCATAGAAATGAATTTGCTCAAAAAAGATCCCATAAGAGGTTAATCGTAAATGAGAAGATTGATTACGAAGAAAAAGGAAGATGGATTCATATTCACATACATGAGAATTATATAGGAGCAAGAATAATCGTGGATTACTTTTTGAAAAAATAAATTTATTTGGAGTAATAAGACTATTCCTATTATAATTATAATACTCGTGAAGAAAGAGTCGTAATAAATGCAAAGAAGAGGGATCTTTCACCCAATAGCGAAGGGTTTGAACCAAGATTTCCAGATGAATGGGGTAGGGTATTAGTACATCTGATACATAATTTAAATGTGGGAATTTGTCCTCTAAAAAAGGAAATAGTGAATGAAGTGATCGTAAATTATAAGATTTTACAATTTCTGTTTCTGTCGCTTCTAAGGAAGATACTGATCGTAGGGAAAACGGAATTTCCACAATGACTGCAAATCCCTCCGATATTATTTGAGAATACAAATTTTTGTTGTACCCAAAAAATTTATTTTGGTTAGAATCATTAGCGGAAATAATCAAATGATTCTGTTGATACATTCGACTAATTAAACGTTTTATAATTAGTAAACTAGATTTATTGTCATAACCTACATTATCCAACAAAACGGATCTATTTAAACCATGATCATGAGCAAGTGCATAAATATACTCCCGAAAGATAAGTGGGTATAGGAAGTCATGTTGCTGATATCCATCTAGTTCGAAATATCCTTGAAATTCTTCCATTTTAAATTAGATTTGAACCAGAAAAGAAATAGGTGATTTATTGGGTTATCAAATGATACATAGTACGATACAGTCAAAACAAGGTATTATAGTACGATAAGAAAAGAATAGATACCTCGGAAACAAGTAAGACTCATCAACAGACTCTCTAACCTCTCTTTTTACATCTAATTGATTTATGTTCATTCTAGGGTAACAAGATGGTTCGAAGTCCTTTATTTTTTCAATCCAATCGCTCTTTTGATTTTGAAAAAAAAATCTTTATCAATATACTGCCTTCTTCTACACATTTATCTCTACCCTATAATGGGTAATAGTTAATAATTAGGACTCATAAGAAATTTTTAATCCACTCATGGGAAAAGTCTTTCCCGCATTAAGCACTAATATATTTTTAACGTCTAATTAGATCGGGCAATCAGTCAAAAATTAAGAACAGAAGCTCATTACTTTTTGTTTCCCTATAATTGGAACCATAGTTAGGCTCTACCCATTTATTCCCTCGACCAAATTTCTTTTTTATTTTATTACACGTCAAGAATTAAAATAATTAAAATAAAGGTTTGGACCTATTCGTTAAGAATGAACTATTCTCAGAATTATCCATCGATACGACATGCTGCTTTTTCCATTCATTCCTTTCAGGATCAGTCGTGGTCTTACAAACTCTGCCGCTGGTATGGATGAATTTGTTGCTTCATACAAATGTGTAAAAGATGCTAGCCGCACTTAAAAGCCGAGTACTCTACCGTTGAGTTAGCAACCCAAATAAAATAATTAGAATGTGTAGATACAATCGGAATCCCAATAAATTAAAAAAAAAATGGAATTGCACAACGCAATCAAAACCAATCAAAACATTAAAATAGCAAAAATTTTTTAATTTATAATTGATTATATTCTGAACATAATAAAAATGAACAGATCCGATGAAAATGCAAAAAATTATCAGATAAAAATAGGGATTATAGGAATTAAAGTAAAATATTTATAGAACGCCCCTTGTCTCTTATGTTATTGATTAATTAGTATATTTAATTAATTAGTATATAGATTTTTATTGTTTTAATCTTAATCAAAAAAAGACTTCTTGTATCACATAAAATCCAAGAGACCATTGTTTGACTGAAATAAATCTATGGGACGGAGATATAAATGGATCCTTTTATCCACGATCGGATTATATTTATTTGATACACTGTTGTCAATATGAATGTTGAGAAAAGAATACAAAAGAGAAAACAAATTAGAAATAGAACTAATATAATAATTCCAATTTCAATCGATTTTAATAAAAAAAACTAAGGACTTTTGTTGGATTGGCACTACATATATATAATATTTATATACAATATTGGGGGAAGAAGAAATTAAGGAAGATAGGGGGAAAAGTAGAAAAAAAAATGAGGTTTAGTCAAAAGTCAAATAAACAAGTTTAATCCTTTGTGTTTTTTATTTGTTCTAGAGTTCCACCGAAAACCACCTCATTAAGAGTAATCTGAAAATTTTATATTTATAAACCCGATACTTCTACTTCATTTATTATTTATTCACTTGATCTTTTTCTATCTATTTTATTGATATAAATCAAATTTGATAGAAATCAAATAGATTTTTGTCGTTATAAAAGACAACATTCTACTCTACAGTAACAATAATAAATTAAGTATGATATGAATATAAAAAAAGAGGAAATAGCAAAGAAACTAAAAGGTTATACAAAGCTATATACAAATCATCCGCATCTTCTTTTTTTATATTTCATTAATTTTATTTTGTTTGTTGATTAAGCCGAAGTTCCGTAAAAACTCCCGCCTTTTTTGAAATATCATGAACGGTTCCTGTAGGTTGAGCGCCTTTTTCAAGGAAATATAGAATAGCAGGAACATTTAAATAGATTTGATTCTTTATCGGATCATAAAAACCCACTTTACGAAGATCTCTTCCCTCTCGTCGGGATCGAACATCAATTGCAACGATTCGATAAATGGCTCATTGGGATAGATGAACAATACCCCCCCCTAGAAACGTATAAGAAGTTTTATCCTCGTACGGCTCGAGAAAATTCGAAATTATGATGATGTCTATATATAGAATTCGAATATAAAATATATCCATAAAATCATCAAATTAATTAGATTATTGATTTAAGTACTTTTTTTCTTATTTTTCCCAACCAAAAATGGTATTTGAAATTTGCACCCTCATAACTCAAGTTGAATAATTCTAAAATAACTCAAAAAAACCTTTTAGGTATTTCATTTATTGAGTGGTCTCTAACCCCTTTTTGTCTGTCTCCTTTAGAATCTATTTTTATTCTTCATTCTGATCTAGTTGTTGAGACAATTGAAAAGGGTATTTACTTGTTCCAGGATCTTTATCTTTGCCTTGAATCATTGGGTTTAGACATTACTTCGGTGATCTTTAAATCGTTTCAAAATGGCAGCAACATACCATTTTTGGGATTTATTTCTATCAAAGAATCATACGAATGGTTGATTCCTACACTTTACTTTTGATTTGATCGAAAGAGTTTTACCAATTTCAACAAATTTGACTTTTCAATTTTCTCGAATTGGATACTTTAGATTTATATCTCGAAAATATACTTACGAAGTTGTTACAATTTATTGATCGATACTAACCTTAGATTCTTGCCCTTGAGAATCAATACTTTCTACTCGAGCTCCATCGTGTACTATATTACATCACAACACTCAAAAAATGAGAGTTCCAGTGGAACAGAACAAATGATGTCGAGCCAAGAGCACTTTCATTCCTATATAAAATATAAAAAAATGGTGGATGTAAGAATCCACAGCTGATCATGTCCTTCAAGTCGCACGTTGCTTTCTACCACATCGTTTTAAACGAAGTTTTACCATAACATTCCTTCGGTTTGGAACCAGTATGTAATTGATTCGATTATGGAATCATGAATAATCATCGGTTCGGTCGGTACATAGTAATCTATACTTTTTTTATATATCAAGAATGGATAATTTATGAAGAAGTCTCCGCAAGAATTCAATCAATTTGACCCCATTTTTTATTCTTTATAATTATTTTTATTGTTTTTTATTATTTATAATTATAACTAACATAACACGAATAAATAAACACGAATAAACAAGTTATTTTGAATCCCTATCTTCATGATAGGATAAATTCAACAATTTAACACTTCTTCGAGTACCAAGAACTCATAAGCAATCATTCAAAAGATTTAATTGATTGAATAATTTACTACCTGATATCATTATTTTAATTTTGCATAAGGTTTTAGAGTAAAGACATTAGCTTTTTATCATCATTTTATCATCATAAGAGAGAGATAAATCCATATTGGATTAACCCCTCAATGATTACTAAAAAAAAGATAGATAAAAAAAAGACTGATGTAAGGAAAGAGTGAAGATTTGGGTTGTTATTTTTTCATCTTTCATATTTAAAAATAGTAATATTTTACAAATCACAAATAGATTAAATTTAATATGCGTGTTATTTGAACTAGATTCAATTTGTGAAAAAGATATGATTCAGATTTCATATTAAAACAAAAAGAAACAAGAATAACATTCTCTACCAATTTTATACCAATATTATACTCTTAAACGGAAGACTGTTGGAAAAGACAATCTTTATTTTGATATATTTTATTATGATATAGATAGATATTTTATTATCTATTAAAAAAAAAAAAAGAAAATGATCATGGGTCAGGTATGCTCTGGGACGGAAGGATTCGAACCTCCGAATAGCGGGACCAAAACCCGTTGCCTTACCACTTGGCCACGCCCCATTTCTAGTCGACACTAATAAACACTAATAGTAGTACTGGTTGTTCGTCAACTCCAGTGTAAATATCTATAAAATAGATTACTAGAATTTTTATACATGCCGACATAGAATTAAACTTAATTTATTGATCATTACATATAATTCAATTAAGATATTGTATGAAAGTATGATTTATTCTATTCTCTTTTGATTTGAGAATTGAAGGGTTTTTGATTGGGTGAGTTCAAATCAAAGAAAGTTTTTTGATCTATCTTATTTTCTTTTTA